CTAGACTTTGACTCCGTACCACTGAAGGGTTCATTCGCAAACTTGAAAGATAGCCCCAAAATTCAAAGGACTGATTGGATAATTGGTTTTTATAAATCCTTCTTGAATAAAACCACAGCGAAAAATGCCATTGCCAAAAAGTGATAAGATACCATTTCCATTTATTCATGAAAAGAGACGTCCCTTTTGAAGCCAGAATAGATTTTCTTTGATACCTAATATAATGGATGCAAGGTTCCTTGACCAACCATAGGTTCGCCCGAAAATCCTTAACTTTGACCTTGACAAAGACATTCACAAGACGTTCTATTTTTCCATAGAAATCAATTCGTTCAAGAAGAACTCCAAAAGATGTTGATCCTAAATGTAAGGATTGGTTATGTAGAAAGACGAAAATGGATTCGTATTCACCTATATGAGAATTATATAAGAATAAGAACAATCTTTGATTTTTTTTTGATTTTGAAAAAGAAGAGCTAGCTTTCTTTGTAGTAATACGACTATTGCAATTCCAATACTTGTTGAGAAAGAATCGTAATAAATACAAAGAAGAGGCATCTTTTACCCAATAGCGAAGAGTTTGAACCAAGATTTCCACATGGACAGGGTGGGGTATTAGTAGATCTAATACAAAATTCAAATGGTAAAAATTGTCCTCTAAAAAGGGAAATATTGAATGAATTGATCGTAAATTCTGAGATTTTACTATCGTTTTTTTTTCCCTTCTAGATAAGTTATAGAAAATGGAATTTCCACAATAAAAGCAAATCCCTCTGCTATGATTTGAGAATACAAATTTTTGTTGTGCGCAAAAAATGAATTTTTTTGGTTCGAATCATTAGGCAAAATAAAAATAATAAAATGATTCTGTTGATACATTTGAGTAATTAACCGTTTCATAACCAGTAAACTGGATTTATTGTCATAACCCGGATTTTCATTTTCCGACAAAATTGATCTATTGAAACCACGATCATGAGCAAATGCATAAATATACTCCTGAAAAATAAGTGGATATAGGAAGTCGTGTTGTTGAGATCTCTCTAGCTGTAAATATCTTTGGATTTCCTCCATTTGAAATTTTATTTGAATCAAAAGTAGAAGTAGAAGCTTGAGGGGATTATCAAATGATACATAGTGCGATACAGTAAAAACAAGCTATTCTCGTAAGAATAGATAACTTGGGGACAGGTAAACTTATCAAACAGACTCTCTACCCCTCCCATTCATTTCCTTTAATTCGTTTAGGATAACAAGAGGGTTAGAAATCTTTTATTTTTTAAACCTAACCGCTCTTTTGATTTCGGAAAAAACTTTCTTTATCAATATACTGTTTCTTTTACACACACACATCTTCATTCGAGATTCGAGAATAGAGAATAGAGAAGGCTAATAGTTAGGATTCATTAAAAAACTATAGAATCCACTGATGTGGGATAAGTCCTTCCCATATCAGGCACTAATCTATTTTTAACCTCTAATTTAGATCGGGAAATTATTCAAATGAAGAACAGAAGCTCGTTGCTTTTTCTTTCTAATAATTAATTGAAGCCCTAGGGCCCCTACCCATTTATAAATTCGACCCAACTTTATTTTATGTTGTTCCAAGAATTCGAACAAAATTTTGTATCGATCCGAGAAGAATGAAATCGCCTCAGAACTGTCTATTGATACGACATGCTATTTTTTCCATTTATTCCCTTTCAGGATCAGTCGCAGTCTTACAAACTTTACCAGTGGTATAGACGAATTGTTCACTCCATCCAAATGTGTAAAAGATTCTAGCCGCACTTAAAAGCCGAGTACTCTACCGTTGAGTTAGCAACCCGAAGAAAATAGAGATGAAACTGCAACTTGTAGAGCTACAATCAAAAAAAAAATGAAATTGAAACAAACAGAAAGAAGATTATACGGGCTAATCAAACCGTAAAGAAAAATAATTAGATGAAAATACTAAGAACTTCTCAGATAAAATAAAAAAATATACCAAATTGGATAAATTGATAGAGAACCTCGTGTGTTATCTACCTTTTTTCAATCAAAAAACCTCTTAACTTAATATCAAAGAATCAAAGAAAGCATCATTTTAAATTTGAATTAAAAAAAGTAAAGCAAAAAACCTATGGGACAGAACTAACTAGACCGCGTTCACTTATTACGTTACGATGAATTATATTTGTTCAATACACTGTTGTCAATATAAATGTTGATATAAAGAATAGAGTGGAAAAATTGGATTGAATTTTTTTTAGTCCCTAATGTATTTCAGCAATCTAAGTGGAATAAGCAAAGTAGATCCCCTGTTGGTTAATCAAATTACAATGAAAACCACCCAATTGATGAAGGAAATGTCCGAATTCGTAATAAGATTGAAAAACGAATATTTTGTCGTTCTAGACTATCGGATTTGACGGAAACAATAGTAAAAAAATACGAATACAGCAGAAAAGAAGGGGGGAAATCAAAAAAACAAGTAGAGAAAAATTATACAAAGTTATATCCAAGTTGCTACCCCCCTTTAGTATTTCTTTAATTGAATTTCATTTGATTAGGCGGAAGTTCCGTAAAAAGTTCCGCTTTCTTGAAAAGATTCTGAACAGTTCCTGTGGGTTGAGCACCCTTTTCAAGGAAATATAGAATAGCAGGAACATTTAAAGAAGTTTGATTTTTCGTTGGATCATAAAAGCCCACTTTTCTAAGATCTTTTCCGTCTCTTCGGGATCGAACATCAATTGCAACGATTCGATAGATGGCTCATTGGGATAGATGTAGATGAACAATACCCCCCCCTAGAACCGTATAGGAAGTTTTCTCCTCGTACGGCTCGAGAAAAATGATTTGATTCGAAGTTTTGTCTATGTATGCAATTCGAATAAATTAAATAAATTAAACGACAAATGGGACTATAAAAAAAAAGCAATTAGACTATGATTTCAGTCTTTTTTTCCTGAAAAGGAAAAAGAAACCATTCGTACTCATAACTCAAGTTGGATAATTCTTCAAATAGTTCAAAGGAAAAATTTGTAGTCAGTTTTTTTTATTGAGTAGTCTTTCCTCCTTCTGTTTGTCTCATTTAAAATAAATTCGATTTGGATTCTTTAGTCTGATCCAGCTATTGAGACTCTCGAGACAATTCAAATGGTGTTTCCTTGTTCTTAGATCCTTTAATCCTTAATTTTAAATCATTGGGTTTAGACATTACTTCGGTGCTTCTTAATTCTTTCAAACAAAATGGCAGCAACATACCCTTTTTGATTTCTTTCTAGCAAAGAATCTTATGGACAGTTAATTCGCGTGCGATAAACCTTGAATTGAAATAGAAAATATATTTACGAAGTTGTTCCAATTAATTGGCATTAACCCTAGATCCTTGTCCCCAAGAAATGAATTACTCCTTTCTACTCGAGCTCCATCGTAGACTAGTTACAACCCAACAAAAAACGAAGGGTTCAAGTGTAACAGAACAAACAATGTCGAGCCAAGAACACACTCATTACTAGACAAATGGAAAATGGTGGATTTTTAATCCACAACGGACCGTGTCCTTCAAGTCGCACGTTGCTTTCTACCACATCGTTTCAAACGAAGTTTTACCATAACATTCCTCTAATTTGGAACCGGTATCGAATTGATTTGATTCAATTATGGAATCATGAATAGTCATTGGTTCGGCTGTCGATAAACATCATAATCTTAGGCTTTTTCTTCTATATATTTCTTCTATATATTCTATATAATTATATTATGATATGTGGAACGATTTTTGTGAAAAAAATCTTAGCAAGAAACCATATTTATAACATAAACATAAATAATAAGAAAGAGAATAGAAAGAAAATATATAAACAAATAATAAACAAATCACTTTTTAAATCCGCATCTTCAAATAACTCAATAAGAGAAATTAAATGATTTCCTACTTTCTTTTTTCAATTTAAATTGAAACAAAGTTTCATATTTAGACATTTAATATGTATGAAATTGGATTTCTTTTAATTTGAAGAAAATTGGACAATAAATATACCGCTTCATAGGAAGATAAGTCTTTTTAATTGACTCAGCACTGATCTAATTTCAAATAGATCAAAGAAAAAAGAAAGAAATCCAATTAAATTTTTTCATGAAATGTATAAAAAATGATGGAGGTTAAAATTTGAATCTTTCTTTTTTTTTTTTTTACTACGAAAATAAAACGAGATTGAAAGAAAAAACATTGCCTCTACCACATATTTATATTATATATGAACTGTAACTTGATCATTTGTTTAACAGATACAGATAAATCTAGATTAACTCCTTCCTCTAGCTTCCTTCTATGGGAATAATGGAGCATAAAAAATGGATGCTGGGACGGAAGGGTTCGAACCTCCGAATCGCGGGACCAAAACTCGCTGCCTTACCACTTGGCCACGCCCCATTAGAATTTCTAATCTACGTCAACAAAGAATAATATTGGTATTGGTTGTTTGTCAACTCTAGTCCAAATATCTATAGATTGATACTGGTATTTTAATACATATATATATAGCATTTAACTTAATTTCTTGATCATTACCTAGAATTCAATTAAGATATTGTATGAAAGTATGATTTCTTCTATTCTCCTTCGAGAATTGGAGGATTTTTGTTGGGTGGGTTCAAATAACAAGAAGGATTTTTCTCTATCTTATTAACTTTCTTCCTTTTTACTTATATCTGAAACTCAATAAAAATACAATTATCTCCAAGAATAAAATGTCTGTTATGCTTAATACCGCAAGTTTGATCTGTATTAATTCTGCCCTTTCTTCGAGTATTTTTTTCTTCGGCAAATTGCCCGAAGCCTATGCTTTTTTGAATCCAATCGTAAATTTTATGCCAGTTATACCTTTGTTTTTTTTTCTATTAGCTTTTGTTTGGCAAGCTGCTGTAAGTTTTCGATGAGATCCTCAATTGAAAATTCAATAATACTATACCTATCCTCGAGAAAAAATGCTAACAATTGATATTGATAACATCAG